GGCTCGGTTATTGATAGAGTGAATAGATCCGCCATTTCTGGGAATCTCTCTTCTGATTCAAAAAAATCGTGGCGTAACGCGTATCCCCCTTTGTTCCGGTCATGGAATAGATGAAAGAAATCAAAAAATGGATTTTTGTTCAAGAATGAAATCTTATTGGAACTGTCCATATCCGGTTCATCCTTCGGAACCAGATCCGGGATGTGATATGGTTCCGAAGGATGAATTGAGACGGTATCTTGTAAATACGTAATTATCTTGAATATATCAACCATTTCTTTCTTTTCCGCTCGCCTGGAAGGGACAAAAGAAACATCTTGTTTTTTCTTCAACAATTTATGATCTCTAGTGGACCTCTCAGTAGGATTCGAACCCAGATGAAGTTCTGACCATCTGTCAGAGAAAAAAGAACGAATTGATCTTGTAGGATTCCCAAGAAATTCTTCGATTTCTTCCGGAAGCAGATTATTATTCATCCGCTTCTCAGGTTCTGTGAATAGCCAGGACATGGAGGAAGATCCAAAAAGGCATTTCGGGAATCGATCTGATTCTATCTCTGTTCGTTCCGTTTGAAGAAAGGAAGGATCCCAAAGAATCGATCTCTCTTTTAGTTGCTGAATCTCTGTTTGATCGATCAATGTGTGATATTCTGAATTCTCATTTCTAACGGAATCGAAATGATCTCTGGATTGATCAGAAGAAGATCCTTTCCATTGGCTAGAATCCGTTACTTGAACGAAAATAGATCTTGTGGAATCATATTGAATATTTGACAATACATTCCGTACCTTGCTAAAAAACCGATCCTTGTTTACCAACCACACATTGTCTAACCAAATCCAATTCTCTCTCGAGACGTTCCTCAAAAAATCCGATTCGTGCTGATTCTTCCCCCAACTAACGAAGAGATCTTGGCGGAATTGCCACATATGAAATTGAGCACAATTTTGCAAAGAAAGACCCCACTTGTTTCTCGAGAAGAGATGAGAAACATGCTCAATATCATTGGATTGCATAGTTGCCCCAGCTCCTTGTTGTTTGAAGAAACTCTCCCCCTGAATTGGTCTTTTTTCACGAAAAGCAGACATGAGATAACAAATCAAGTCTTTCCCTAAGATTTCGAATAGCTGTCCCGAATTCAAGTTGATTATGTTTCGTTTCTTCCTCGGAGAAAGATGATCAAAAAATTCCCAATCATGGTCCTTGCGGATCGGATCATCCGTATAGGATAAAAAAAGAAACTCCAGATATTTGCTATCTTTCTCTTTGAATGAGATCTCAATTCCAGCTACGGTTTCATTAGATATCTGACAACTAGAATCCCTATTTTTTCCGATCCGGTTCCTCCACCACCGCGAACCCCGGTTAGATTCAGGCATGATACGCTTTTTCTTTATTGGGATAACCCAAGTACTCTCTTGCGGATCCATGAAACAACTCTCAGAAATCTTTTTCCCTTTTGGAAGATACAGGAGCGAAACAATCAACCTATTTCTATTGGAAGACCAAAAAGATTCTTCCAATGTCTCCTTTCTGGGTCCAATGGAATTCATAGGTATAGGAAGAAGCCCCATCAAATAGAGATTTTTTCTTTCGACCATCTTTCGATTGTTAATACGAGATAGAAGGACCGCTACTACAAGCAGTACTAAACCTTTGATCGTGAAATATTGATTGCTTGTTGCACCCTGTGAATCACGTGAAAGTAGGATACTCCAAATTCGGGGGTCAAAGAGTTTCATAAAACGTTCTTGGTGGAAAAAAATGTGAGTGAAAGATCCCACTGAATCGAATTTGATCCATGAATCTAAGAAATAGCGAGAATTCTTGATCTCTCTCAATATCTCTCTCAATTCGAATATCCAGGATTTGAATTGATGTCGTTTCATTGATTCCTCCTAAAGATTTCATTTCAATTGGAATTTGGTTATTCACGATGTACGATGATCCCTGTTAAGCATCCATGGCTGAATGGTTAAAGCGCCCAACTCATAATTGGCAAATTCGTAGGTTCAATTCCTGCTGGATGCACATGCACGCCAATGGGAACATTCAATAAGTCTATTGGAATTGACTCTGTATCAATGGAATCTCATCATCCATACATAGCGAATTGGTATGGTATATTCATACCATAACATATGAACAGTAAGAACTAGAATTCTTATCGATACTGGAACTCATAGGGAATAAAATGGATTTATGGATGGAATCAAATATGCAGTATTTACAGAAAAGAGTATTCGGTTATTGGGGAACAATCAATATACTTCTAATGTCGAATCAGGATCAACTAGGACAGAAATAAAGCATTGGGTCGAACTCTTCTTTGGTGTCAAGGTAATAGCTATGAATAGCCATCGACTCCCGGGAAAGGGTAGAAGGATGGGACCTATTATGGGACATACAATGCATTACAGACGTATGATCATTACGCTTCAACCGGGTTATTCTATTCCACCTCTTATAGAGAAAAGAACTTAAAGCAAAAGACTTAATAACACGGCAATACATTTATACAAAACTTCTACCTCGAGCACACGCAATGGAGCCGTAGACAGTCAAGTGAAATCCAATCCACGAAATAATTTGATCTATGGACAGCATCGTTGTGGTAAAGGTCGTAATGCCAGAGGGATCATTACCGCAGGGCATAGAGGGGGAGGTCATAAGCGTCTATACCGTAAAATCGACTTTCGACGGAATGAAAAAGAGATATCTGGTAGAATCGTAACCATAGAATATGACCCTAATCGAAATGCATACATTTGTCTCATACACTATGGGGATGGTGAGAAGAGATATATTTTACATCCCAGAGGGGCTATAATTGGAGATACCATTGTTTCTGGTACAGAAGTTCCTATATCAATGGGAAATGCCCTACCTTTGAGTGCGGTTTGAACTATTGATTTACGTAATTGGAAGTAACCAATTAGGTTTACGACGAAACCTAGAAATCGATCACTGATCCAATTGGAGTACTTCTACGGGATAGACCTCAACAGAAAACTGTTGAGTAACGGCAGCAAGTGATTGAGTTCAGTAGTTCCTCATAGAAAATTATTGACTCTAGAGATATGGTAATATGGAGAAGACAAAATTGTTTGAAGCGCGCACAGAACCGGAAGCGCCCCTTGTTTCAAAGAGAGGAGGACGGGTTATTCACATTTCATTTGATGGTCAGAGGCGAATTGAAAGTTAAGCAGTGGTAATTAGAAAGACCCTCCGGGGAAAAATAGAGATGTCTCCTACGTTACCCGTAATATGTGGAAGTATCGACGTAATTTCATAGAGTCATCCGGTCTGAATGCTACATGAAGAACATAAGCCAGATGACGGAACGGGGAGACCTAGGATGTAGAAGATCATAACATGAGTGATTCGGCAGATTTGGATTCCTATATATTCACTCACGTGGTACTTCATCATACGATTCATATAAGATCCATCTGTCTAGATATCATCATATACATCTAGAAAGCCGTATGCTTTGGAAGAAGCTTGTACAGTTTGGGAAGGGGTTTTGATTGATAAAAAAGAAGAATCTACTTCAACCGATATGCCCTTAGGCACGGCCATACATAACATAGAAATCACACTTGGAAAAGGTGGACAATTAGCTAGAGCAGCAGGCGCTGTAGCGAAACTGATTGCAAAAGAGGGTAAATCGGCCACATTAAGATTACCATCTGGGGAGGTCCGTTTGATATCCAAAAACTGCTTAGCAACAGTCGGACAAGTGGGTAATGTTGGGGTGAACCAAAAAAGTTTGGGTAGAGCCGGATCTAAGTGTTGGCTAGGTAAGCGTCCTGTAGTAAGAGGAGTAGTTATGAACCCTGTAGACCATCCCCATGGGGGCGGTGAAGGGAGAGCCCCAATTGGTAGAAAAAAACCCACAACCCCTTGGGGTTATCCTGCGCTTGGAAGAAGAAGCAGGAAAAGGAACAAATATAGTGATAGTTTTATTCTTCGTCGCCGTAAATAGGAACATTGAAAATCGAATCTTTGGAATTGGAAATAATGTGATGGGCGAACGACGGGAATTGAACCCGCGCATGGTGGATTCACAATCCACTGCCTTGATCCACTTGGCTACATCCGCCCCTTCCCATATCTAGCTAAAGGATTTTCTCTTTTTTCCATTCATCATTAGACTTCAGATTAAGATCGAGATATTGGACATAGAATGCCAATTTAAAAAATGTAAAAAAAGGAGTAATCAGCCGTGACACGTTCACTAAAAAAAAATCCTTTTGTAGCTAATCATTTATTGGGAAGAATTGAAAAACTCAACAGGAGGGAGGAGAAAGAAATCATAGTGACTTGGTCTCGGGCATCTACCATTATACCCACAATGATTGGCCATACAATCGCTATTCATAATGGAAAGGAACATTTACCTATTTATATCACAGATCGTATGGTCGGTCACAAATTGGGAGAATTTGCACCTACTCTAACTTTCGTGAGACACGCGAGAAACGATAATAAATCTCGTCGTTAGTCGTTCTACTAAGTATTCAGATGAAAAGAAAATCTTATCTTAATAGTATTTAGACTTAAGAGTCTTTATCTTTTATCTTATAGTAAGAGTATACTTCACCTAGGCACTTATCATTCATTGGCGGGGGAAAACTTTTATGATAAAGAAAAAGAACGAAAATAGAGAAGCAAAAGTTTTAGCTCAAAATATACGTATGTCTGTTTTCAAAGCACGAAGAGTAATTGATCAGATTCGTGGACGTTCTTATGAGGAAGCGCTCATGATACTAGAACTAATGCCTTATAGGGCATCTTATCCAATCTTAAAATTAGTTTATTCTGCAGCAGCAAATGCTAGTCATAATATGGGTTTTAATGAAGTTGATTTATTTATTAGTAAAGCTGAAGTCAATAGAGGTACTATTGTGAAAAAGTTAAAACCCCGGGCTCGAGGACGTAGTTATCTGATAAAAAAAACCACTTGTCATATAAAGATTTTTTTAAAAGAAAAATCTAAGATTTAGATTCCTATTTAGAAAAAAAATGGATGGAAAAATAATAGAAAAATATGGGACAAAAAATAAATCCACTTGGTTTCAGACTTGGAACAACTCAAAGTCATCATTCTTTTTGGTTCGCAAAACCAAAAAATTTTTCCATGGGTCTACAAGAAGATGAAAGAATACGGAATTGTATTAAGGACTATGTAAAAAAAAATAAGAAAATATCCTCAGGTTTCGAAGGAATTGCTTATATAGGAATTCAAAAAAGAATAGATTTGATTCAGGTCATAATCTATATTGGATTTCCCAATTTATTAATAGAAGGACGAACACGGGGAGTCGAAGAATTACAGATGAATGTACAAAAAGAGTTTCATTCTGTAAACCGTAGACTCAACATTGGTATTACAAGAATTGAAAAACCTTATGGACAACCTAATATTCTTGCAGAATATATAGCTTTACAATTAAAAAATAGAGTCTCATTTCGAAAGGCAATGAAAAAAGCTATTGAATTAACTGAACAAACCGGTACAAAAGGAATTCAAGTGCAAATTGCAGGACGTATCGACGGAAAAGAGATTGCACGTGTCGAATGGATTAGAGAAGGCAGGGTTCCCCTACAAACAATTCGCGCTAAAATTGATCACTGTTCCCATACAGTTAGAACTATCTATGGAATCTTAGGTATCAAAATTTGGATATTTGTAAACCAAGAATAAGAATAATAAGAATAATGGAACTTTCTTTATCTCGCTATTCTGCTCATCAATAGAGAAATTTTAGAAAATATTTTCTTATTTTTTTTTTCTTAATCAAAGAAAAACGAACAATTCTAATTCTATAAGGTTGAATAAAAATTTGATTTACCCTTTAATTTAAATTTAATTTAAAATTTAGTATAATTGCTATGCTCAGTGTGTGACTCGTTAGTTTTTTCTTTAGAATTGAGAATTAAGACTGAAAAGAAAAATAAGCTGACCACACTATAAACTTAATAACTATCAAAACTAAAGAAACTCAAAACTCATAACCAACTTATTGCTTCGTATTGTCGAGATCCCAAGAAACAGTTACTATATGACTGAATAAATCATATAGTTGTAGCAACTGAAATCCTTTTCATAAAAAAGAAATCTGATTATGAATTGTGAAAAAAAAAGGGATGTGGAAAAAGGAAGGGTGATAGAAAGAGAGAATAAAGATCTAAATGATATTAAATGATATATTATTCCCATATGTATGGTTTATGAAGAATTATCCCATAAAAAAAGCAGTGTTATAAAGCATCAACATTAAACATTAATATAATTAATATTTAATATATATAATTAATATAAATATATAATTAATATAAAATAAATTAATATACAATATATACAATATACAATAAAAATAGAATAAAATAAAATAAGAATAGAAAGAATCTAATCAATATAAATAATATAGTCTATTATATATGTAAGTATGTAATTAAGATAGAAAAATAAAGAATCTAAATAATAAAAAATAGAGAAAAATTTAATTGAGCTTCGGGTTAAGAAAAACTGAGTAGATTGACTCGGAAACAAATAACAGATTCTGTTGAGAGCTCCATTGCAGAGTTCAGGCCTAAGTATTAATAGAGAAGTTATGGGAACGATGGAACCTGTGATTACATAGGATTTTCTTGAAAACGAATCAATCCTAAGAATTTATTGGGTAGGATGGCGGAATGAACCAAGAAAAAATGGATTTCTTCTGAATGGTCATGAATTAACCCTACAAATGAAGGAGGAAAGAGTTAATATTCGCCCGCGAAACCTTTCTTTATTTTTATTTCATTGAAAAATTTCATTTATTGGACGACTATTGGCGTGATTAAATAGATGTAAAGAAAAAGAATTTAAGATGTAAAGAAAAAGAATTTAGAGATTTTGCTAAAAGAAAGAAGCATTCTTTTTATCTATATTATCTCTATAATTATCTAATATTTAATTTATATTTTATATATTTTATAAAAATATTTTTTAAAATAGATTATAAAATAAAAAATAAAAACACGCTTAGTTATCTAGTTATATATACACCCCACCTATGTAACAAATTAAATATAAATATAAAAAAATTAGTCTATTCTTTCTTTTGTCTTTTGATAGTTTTGATTTTGATAGAATAAAATACATATTTCTATGTAATATGTATTATGTATTTTTATTGAATCATTTCATTCGCGAGGAGCTGGATGAGAAGAAATTCTCATGTCCGGCTCTGCAATAGAGATGGAATTCAGAAACAACCATCAACTATAACCCTAAAAGAACCAGATTTCGTAAACAACATAGAGGTAGAATGAAGGGAATATCTTGCCGAGGCAATCATATTTGTTTTGGCAGATACGCTCTTCAGGCACTCGAACCTGCTTGGATCACAGCTAGACAAATAGAAGCAGGGCGAAGAGCAATGACACGATATGCGCGTCGTGGTGGAAAGATATGGGTACGTATCTTTCCCGACAAACCTGTTACTGTAAGACCTACAGAAACACGTATGGGTTCGGGCAAAGGATCCCCCGAATATTGGGTATCCGTTGTTAAACCGGGCCGAATAATTTATGAAATGAGTGGAGTATCTGAAGCTGTAGCCAAAGCAGCTATGGAAATAGCTGCATGCAAAATGCCTATACGAACTCAATTTGTTATTTCAGGATAGGTAAACAAAAGTAAAAGAAGAAGAAGGAGTATTAAGAATAAAAAACAACCACGGATTTCTTTATCTCTGGACAGACAATATTTCTTTTTTCCATTATCTTGAAATAAGAGATTAAAATAAAAATGATATGATTCAACCTCAGACCCTTTTGAATGTAGCGGATAACAGTGGAGCTCAAAAATTAATGTGTATTCGAATCATAGGAACTGGTAATCACCGATATGCTCATCTTGGCGATGTTATTGTTGCTGTAATTAAAGAAGCAGTGCCCAACATGCCTCTAGAAAGATCAGAAATAATTAGAGCTGTGATTGTACGCACATGTAAAGAAATCAAACGTGACAACGGCATGATAATACGATATGATGACAATGCAGCGGTTATCATTGATCAAGAAGGAAATCCAAAAGGAACTCGAATTTTTGGTGCAATTGCTCGAGAATTGCGACAATTGAATTTTACTAAAATCGTTTCATTAGCACCCGAAGTCTTATAGATAGAATATTAGAATTATTAGAATATCTGAAATAGATCCGATTAATAGATTGTGTGTATCTCATGTATATATTTGAAATTTCTAATAATTTTTGAGAATCTATAATAATTAAATAAAGAAAAAAAAAGAATTCAATAAAAAATAAAACAAAAAAGAAGCATGTTGACTATATCAAAATTAGGGGCACCAATAACTATAGTTCGTCATGGGTAGGGACATTATTGCCAATATAATAACTTCTATAAGAAATGCTGACATAGATCAAAAAGGAAGAGTTAAAATAGTATCTACTAATATCACTAAAAACATTGTGAAAATACTTTTACGAGAAGGTTTTATTGAAAATGTTCGAAAACATCAAGAAAGTCAAAAAAATTTCTTGGTTTCAACCTTACGACATAGAAAGACTAGGAAAGGTAATAAAATAAATTTAAAGCGTATTAGCCGACCTGGTCTACGAATATATTCCAACTATCAACAAATTCCTAAGATTTTAGGTGGAATGGGAATTGTAATCCTTTCTACTTCTCGAGGTATAATAACAGATCGAGAAGCTCGATTAGAAAAAATTGGAGGAGAAATTTTGTGTTATATATGGTAATTCTCCTAGAATACCCTAAATTTCTCTCGAACTTACTATTTGTAAAATATAGAGGAGAAGTAAATTATAGAACTCTTCCTCTATTAGTTAATACTTAAAGGGGGTTCCCTGGAATGAAAGAACAGAAATTGATTCATGAGGGTTTAATTACTGAATCACTACCCAACGGTATGTTCCGAGTTCGATTAGATAATGAAGATTTAATTCTAGGTTATATTTCAGGGAGAATCCGACGCAGTTTTATACGTATACTACCCGGAGATAGAGTCAAAATCGAAATGAGTCGTTATGATTCAACCAGGGGACGTATAATTTATAGACTTCGCAAAAAAGATTCGAACGATTAGATCATTCTTTTAAACATCCTTTTCGTAGAGATATAATTCAAAGTTCAAAAATGCAATAAACTGATTTTTGTTTAAAAAAAAAATAGATTTAGAATGAAAGTAAGGAATAAGAAATATGAAGATAAGGGCTTCTGTTCGTAAAATTTGTGAAAAATGTCGCTTGATTCGTAGGCGGGGGCGAATTATAGTTATTTGTTCCAATCCGAGACATAAACAGAGACAGGGGTAAAGAACTTTTTCATTTTTATTTTGAAAAGAAAAACCATGTACATATAAAAAGAAATAAGAAAGGATTCGTTTTCATATGTTCATATGAAATGGATATCCCCGTCTCTTTCTGTAGATTTCTGATTCTTTTTTCTTTTTATTTTATTCTTATAAACCTTATAAATATAATCTAATAAAATATGACAAAACCTATAGCAAAAATTAGTTTACGTAAGAATGCACGTATTGGTTCAAATAAGAATGAACGTAGAATACCAAAAGGAGTTATTCATGTTCAAGCGAGTTTCAATAATACTATTGTAACTGTTACAGACGTACGAGGTCGGGTGGTTTCTTGGGCTTCCGCAGGTACTTCTGGATTCAGAGGCACAAGAAAAGGAACACCCTATGCTGCTCAAGCCGCGACATTTAATGCTATTCGTACATTAGTAGATCAGGGTATGCAACGAGCAGAAGTTATGATAAAAGGTCCAGGTCTCGGAAGAGATGCGGCATTACGAGCCATTCGTAGAAATGGGATACTATTAAGTTTCGTACGTGATGTAACACCCATGCCGCATAATGGATGTCGCCCCCCTAAAAAAAGACGTGTGTAGATGTGTAGAAATAAGAATTCAAGAGATTCCAAGAGAAATAAATGATTCAATGA